TTGGCATTTGATAAGATAATATAGAAAAAAATAGTGTGACCCTTTTGCAATACAATAAAGGTTTCAAATCATTTTCTCGATATGAGCGTTCTATATCGAACAAAAAATTTCAACTAGTCCTTCATTTGAAATTTCAAATGACGATAGTAGTAGAAAGAATACCATGCTATGTTTGGACTTCAAAGGTTTCACTTTAACCATATAATTAGTCCCGCATTATTGGTTGATTGAGAATCAAAGCGGATTTACCAATGAATTACGAAATGCTACGTTTCTTAAATATTTTAAATATCATTTTTTATGAATTGATAAAATTCAATCAATTTCAAAATTCATAAGTAATTCGCGAGATCATGCATCTTTTACTTTCATTTTTTGACTAGTTAAAAATGAAACTAATGAAAAAAAAAGTGCAGCTGGGCCGGTCCAGCCTATTCTTGAAATAAACAACTCGCACACACTCCCTTTCCAAAAAAGATCAATACACCAAATACTACACTTAGATTTATTGGATTTGTTGCTAAAATATCGGTATTAAACCCGAAACTCCCGGCCAGCGGCCATTGGCCCAAGGAAAGGAAAGAATCGGTTAGATTTTTCATACAATCCCCCCTTTCTTTTACAGATAGATAAAAAAACAAGAATAGAGTTTCTTTTTTGTATCACTTCCCTTATATCTAAACTTCTATATATTCTTATATTTGATTTATATGAATTTCTTATATCTATAGAATTTATTTAGAAATGGATTTTTTCAAAAAAAATTCCTAATCCTAATGCAAATAATACTTATTAGAATTTTAGAATTAGCTATCAAATTTCAAGTTTCGTATCAATTTCGGAATATTTCGTTTGTTGGAAGACTCCTTAAGTTTCAATTTCTAAGAACGGGAAGGAAGAAAGCGGATCGGTGTGCTAATTACTCATCCTTAAATCTTTCCTTCCCGGGCAGGGATTAGTGTCCCACATTGTAAATTGTAGGAGTGAATTAGTGATATAATTCAAAAAAGCAAGGAGCAAGTATAAGTCCTGACTAAAATAAATTCAGACAAAAAAAAAGAAGTAAAAATTTTCTATATCTATATATTTGTAATTGTTTAAGTGTTTAAGACAAGATTAAACAAAAGGATTCGCAAATAACAGCGCTAAAGCGACAACCAATCCATAAATTGTTAATGCTTCCATAAAAGCCAGACTAAGCAATAAAGTACCTCGTATTTTTCCCTCCGCCTCGGGCTGTCTTGCGATCCCCTCTACAGCTTGGCCCGCAGCAGTCCCTTGGCCAACCCCAGGTCCAATAGAAGCAAGTCCGACAGCTAACCCAGCAGCAATAACAGAAGCGGCAGAAATCAGTGGATTCATGATAAGTTAAATTCCTCACAAAAAAAAATGGTTAATGATACAATCATTCAATGAATTATAGATGAATTATTCCATCACGCAGTTTCATCCAAACAGAGTAACTAAAAACTCCAAATTGAAGTAATAGAATAATATTATTGAATCATCCGAACCGATTCTCTATCGCTTTTTGAAGTTGGATTCTTAGGAATCCAAAACCAAAGACGTCTATTGGAATCCCTATTGAAATTCATAGTATTAGGGTATTAGATATTTTTTAGGTCATATATAACTATTCAATATCTAATATCCCATATACATGTGTTTCTTCCAGAATGTAAACCAACTTATTTTGATCTTAGATCCATTAGAATTCTTTTTGAACGGGAAAAACTCCCTAGCTGAATTCGATAATAGTTGGATTCTAGGCATTCAAGATACGCAATTTTGAACTGGCTAATTTCTTTTTTTGAATCGCGTTTTTTAATTCTTCTCTTTCTTTATGATTATTCCGCATGGATCGAATTTACATAGAAAAATAGAAAAATTGGTTAATTGGTTAAGGCGAATCATTTCATAGAAATTTTCATTAGCAGTTTATTCTATTTTCTTTCTTAATTTTTTATTCTTCTTGTTTATTTTTATTAAATTGTTTTTTATTAAATATTTTATATTTATTTATAAATAAACTAAAATATCATTTATTAATATTAAAATATTCTTCTATTCTTTTATTTATAGAAAATAAAATAATACATCCAAACAGGACATTCATTTTAGGAAACCGATCCTTTCGATCTCTTTCGTTTTTTTTAGAATCCCCCCTAAATATTTTGAGTAGAATCTTTTTTCCTATTACGGTATATTATAACTGCCTTATTAGTTATCCCTTATTAGTTATCTATTTTGATGTTCTCCAAGTAGATTATCTTGAATTCCGCTATTATTTTGGTCTAAATTCAAAAAACAACTATTTGTAAGTGAAGTCAATGATGACCCTCCATGGATTCTCCTATATAAGCGGCGGCTAAAGTTGCAAAAATAAGAGCTTGAATACCACTTGTAAATAATCCAAGGAACATGACAGGTATAGGAACTACTGAAGGTACTAAAGAAACAAGAACAACAACCACTAACTCATCGGCTAAAATATTTCCGAAAAGTCGAAAACTAAGCGATAAGGGTTTTGTAAAATCTTCCAAGATGTTAATGGGTAAAAGGATTGGAGTAGGTTGAATGTATTTACTGAAATAACCTAATCCTTTTTTGCTAAGACCCGCATAGAAATAGGCTACTGAGGTGAGTAAAGCTAAAGCAACAGTAGTATTTATATCATTCGTGGGTGCGGCTAACTCTCCATGGGGTAACTGTATGATTTTCCATGGTAAAAGAGCCCCTGACCAATTACAAACAAAAAGAAATAGGAACATAGTTCCTATAAAAGGAACCCATGGACCATATTCTTCTCCAATCTGGGTTTTGCTCACGTCTCGAATGAATTCAAGGACATATTCGAAGAAATTCTGCCCGTCATTCGGAATGGTTTGTGGATTCCGAACAGCTATACTGGCGGAAACTAATAAGATAGCAATTACAACCCAAGAAGTAATAAGTACTTGGCCATGGACTTGAAAACCTCCTATTTGCCAATAGAAATGTTGGCCTACTTCTACACCCGATATTTCGTATAACACTTTTATTAGTGTGTTGGTGGAACATGATAGAACATTCATATTCCCCTCTGACAGAAATGGAAATTCCAGGAAATTTTTTTAATTCAACCATCTCTTTTTCGACTTGCTTATTTGAATTTTTGTATACGAACTAATAACATAATATCCCCACTCATTTTTATCTCATTTATATAATCTAATCAAATTCAAGAATAGTAAACGATTCCATAAATTTCTGGAGTTCAAAAAAAAATTTCTATCTTATTATTAATTACGTATTTCGTATATAGCTAGAACGACCCTCACAAATTGCGAATACTAATTTGTTAAGAATTAATCGGATTGAAGCTATAGCGTCATCATTTGCTGGAATTGAAATATCTGCAAGGTCGGGATCACAATTTGTATCGATTAAGCAAATTGTTGGAATTCCCAAAGTGATACATTCTCGAAGAGCTGTATATTCTTCTTGCTGATCAACGATAATTACAATATCGGGTAACCCCGTCATATATTGAATCCCGCCCGGATATGTTTGCAAGTGGGATAATTGTCTCTTGAACATAGCTGCGTCTCTTTTTTTTGGAAGACAGTAGAATTTCCCCGTCTTTTGTTCGATTCTCAAGTCCCTGAACTTATGAAGTCTAGTTTCTGTAGTGGACCAATTGGTTAACATCCCACCGAGCCATTTTTTATTAACATAATGACACCGAGCCCTTATTGCAGCCCGCGCTACTGAATCGGCTGCTTTAGTTTTTGTACCAACAATTCAAAACTCTTTTCCCTTACTTGCTGCATCAAAAACTAAATCACAAGCTTCTGATAAAAAACGAGCAGTTTTAGTAAGATTTGTGATATGAATACCTTTACGCTTGGTAGAAATATAAGGCGACATCCTCGGATTCCATTTCCTAGTACCATGACAAAAATGAACTCCTGCTTCCATCATCTCTTCCAAATTTATGTTCCAATATCTTCTTGTCATTTCTTCCCACACTTCCTCTTTCTTTTTTGTTTAAAAAAAAGTGACGAGGTTGTCTTGAACTAAATAATTGTTCCGACGGAACCGCGCCTTCTACCGTGGATTGGACGTATCGATGTCAATACACAATCCAAACCGCTAACCTCTATTCATTATTATCTGAATTTCCATTACCCCCTCAAGACCATATATAAAGAGTTTTTCAAATGGAAATTGAATTCCAAAACGAAAGAAAGTAAGTATGAATAAACTTATTTTAGGAATCATTAAATGATATATGATCTAAATGATTCCTCAGGTGTATCATGGAAATTCTTTTGAACGGCAAGAATCAAATAAGCCTGCGTGGTGGAACAAAATATCTCGTATTTCCCCCTCGAAAAAAGTCTTCTTTTTACTTTTCAAAGGAATGCTCTTATTCTTATGTTGCCGCAGTAATCTTTTAAATCCGGTCCCAACGGGGATCATCCCACCTATAACAACGTTCTCTTTTAGGCCTTTCAACCAATCGATACGACCACGAAGAGCTGCTTTGGCTAAAACTCGAGCAGTTTCTTGAAAACTCGCTTCCGATATGAAACCTTGAGTATTCAAAGATGCTCTTGTTATTCCCAATAGGATAGCGCGGTAACAGATCGATTCTTCTAAAGCGCGCCCTGTTCGTTCCGCTCGCAACAATCCAATTAGTTCTCCAGGTAAAAAAACATTAGACATTCCATCCTCGGAAACCAACACTTTTGATGTTATTTGGCGTACAATAATCTCTATGTGCCTATTATGAATTTGCACCCCTTGGGATTGATAAACCTTTTGTATCTTAGTAACCAACGATATACGACTTTGCACTATAGTCAGCTCAGTCCCAATCAAGAATCCCCAAGGAATTCCAAGAATTCTTGTTATAGGCTCGTTCCAACCCTCAATTCTTTTTTCTAGGTTCATTGATATTGAATCAATTGAACGCACTTCTAAGACCTGTTCCACTTTTGGAAGACCTTGCGTTATATCACCGGATCTCGATTTTTCATATATAAATGTAACTAATGTATCTCCTTCGTAAAAGATTTCTCCATAATGTCCATGAACGGTTGCTCCCGGAGTGGCCAAATAAGGTTTAGCCAATCTTATTACTACAGAGTCAACTTGAACAAGCAAAACTTGACCCGATTTTAAGGGGGGTCCTTTTTTGGCTATATATCCATTTTGACAAATAAACTCACCGAGACTAATTATTGTGGGTCTTTCTTCCCAATAATTAGGACAATAACTTTGATGGAGAAAATACCAATTCAAATTGAATAAATTGAAAACGATTTTACTGTACGGATCACGATTTGAAATTATCCCATTTTCATCCATTAAATAATATTTAAGCACTTGAAAAGTCCGTTTTAAATTTTCAAGTTGAAGATATTTAGTTATCAAGATCGGATTATGAGTTAGTAAATAATAAAAGGAATCAAAATTCAAAAAATTAAGGACCGTTCCTAACGGTCCGATCGAATTCCTAATTTTAATTATAGAATCTGTTGAAATGAATTCTTTTTTCACATTGGGATATTTTATATCGTTGAATAGGTCCATTCGGAAACAATTAGATGGTGATAAAATTATCAAGGAAGGATATTCCTTATTGTTATTTAACAATGTGCGAATAGTTCCGTGATTTTGGTGGTTAAGTGATTGTTTCATTTTTCTCTTTGAATAAATGGAATAAAAAGGATTGATGTTGGTATGATCTGATACATTATCGGAAATGAATCCTGAACCTGAGAGATCATTCCTTTTTCTGCGATACGAAATAGCGGATTTTACTAAGTCGATTCTTAGGAAAGCTCGAACCAAACCATTTGTACTTACTTCAATAAAAGAAGTACGGGCCTCCTCGATAGAAGAACTTTTTATGTCTTGGTTCCAATTCAAAATTAAACAAGTCCGAATTAATTGAATACTTGTATCAGAAATTCCTTGAATGGGTTTGGCATTTCCATAAACAATATAATTGACAACTCTAAGTTGCATATTATCCTTTTCTTGTAAAAAATCCGGAGGGAAGAGTGTTGGTAAATTTAGACCATCTGATATCTCATATGTCACTACGGGGCGAACTAAAACAAAATACTTTTTCTTAGTAGATGTGATCCGTTGGACATAGATCCAATTTTTCCATTTTTTGGAGTCCTTAAAATCGATGTTTACTTTTACTGGAGGTATCAAGATCCCACTGTGTCGGGATATCTTATCGGTCTCCCCAGGAAAATGAATATCTCCTGAAAAGATTTTCAGTTCAATTCTCTTTTTTTTTCTCTCCATTCGGACTAATCCGCCCACGTAGCTTCTTGGATTTATATTGAAAGCAATTCGTGTATCTATTCCAATGAGACTATTATTTCGTATCATTATCAAAGAAGATTCAGGTAAAATATGCACTTCTTCGGGAATGAAAAAAAATAGATCTAGTTTCATTTGGTATTTTGACTTCAATTCTTTTATTGGTCGAGACTCAAAAAAATCCTCTTTTTTAACGATTGAATGCACGCCTAGAGTCCCATATTTAGTAATTCCCGAACTCTTTCTTCTGTATCGGGGATCGTCGAAATAAGCAAAAATACTATTATTTCTACGGAAAATACCATTTATTGGTAGTTCAATCGAGATACCTGAATGAGGCATTAACCCTTTCTTTCGTTCTTGAATCGATTGGATTGGAACGAGAAATCTATTTCCTCGCCTTTTTCCCAATAAATGAGAATTCCCGTGTAAAATCGCCGGGTATATGAGATTCCAATGGACAGGTTCTGAATAATTAGGAATCTTGTCTTCTTTTTTTTTACCAGAAAAATATGAACGAAGTAATTTGTATCTTAGTGGATCATTATTCACTGAGAGAGTAGAAATTGACCCTCGTTCTACAGAAAGGGAATAAATATTCATTTGATCTTGATCCTTGTGCAGTGAAAAGGGGACTGCACTGGATCTCCACGAACCTCCTGATAATATCCATAAATGACTTGTTTTTGGTAAAAGATGAACATTACTATATGTAAATGTAGATGCGTGGTACACATCATTACTCCAGTGCATTTCTCCCTCTGAGTCAGAATAAATATGTTTTCGAGCTCTCTCTTTCAAATTCAAAGTGTATGGTACCTCGCGAATCTCAGCAATTACTTGTTCTGCTTCTACATATTGATTATTTTGAACCAAAAGAAAACTTTTAGGTGGAATAGTTACATTATGTAGAATATCCTCACTCTCAATAGTGACATATAAGGCTATAGAACATATAAAAGCAGGATGCCCGTGACGCGTACGCGTGGGATGAACGAAATCTTCATTAAATTGGATTTTTCCATTCGACGGGGCTCGTACATGTTCTGCAGTACCACCCGTGAAGACTCCTCCAGTATGAAAAGTTCTTAATGTTAGTTGAGTCCCCGGTTCGCCAATGGATTGACCCGCAATAATACCTACAGCTTCTCCCAACTCGACCAGGTCGCCATGAGTGGGACTCCTACCATAACATAATCGACAGATCCAAGATGTACTCCTACAAGTAAAAGGGGTTCGAATAAATAGTGGTTGTGTTTGAAAGGTTATGAATCGATTGACAAGCCCAAATCCAATATCTTTATTTCGGGTGGCGATGCACCGTGAGCCCATATATATATCCTCTGCTAATACACGACCAACTAATGTTTGAATAAAAATTCTTTCGGGCTCGGGCATCATCCCATTTCGAGGACTTACGGCAACCCCTCGGGCGGTTCCACAATCTGTTCTACGTACAACAATGTGTTGAACTACTTCAACAAGTCGGCGCGTAAGATATCCCGCATCTGAGGTTCGTACAGCAGTATCCACAACCCCTTTTCGGGCTCCGTAGCAAGAAATGATATATTCTGTTAAAGACAGCCCTTCGCGTAAATTACTTTGAATAGGTAAATCAATCATTTGTCCTTGAGGATCCGACATTAATCCTCTCATACCTACTAATTGGTGCACTTGAGATGCATTTCCTCTAGCTCCCGAAAAAGACATTATATGGACTGGATTAAGTGAATCTGTCATCCGAAAATTAGGATTCATTTCTTGTCGCAAATATTCACTTGTAGCATACCACACCTCAATAGATTGGCGTAATTTTTCTACTGCGTGCACATTCCCATAATGATGGTGTTGTTCTAAAATGAAACTATGTTCTTCAGCATCTTGTACTAACCATCCCTTAGAAGGGATCGTTAAAAGATCATCAATCCCTAATGAAATGGATGTAGCAGTGGCTTGCTGGAAACCCAGAGTTTTGACTTGATCCAGAATGTGTGATGTATATGCCATTCCGAAGTGATCTATTAATTTGCTAATAAGTTTTTTAATGACAGTTCCGTCTATTATTTTATTGTGAAAGACTAGATTGACTCGTTCTGCCATAAGTCCCTCCATATTCTGCTGATTGGGATTCGACAATGAGTTTGAGTCAATGATTTGAAAACTTCCCTTTCTCAATATTAATCCGGATGAAAATTCAGAAGAAGTAGAATCCTAGTAGCAACAGAGAGATCAAAATTCACGCCAGTGTCACAAAATCACTTAATTGAGATGCCATATGATTAGTGACCATACGAGCAGGCTCGACAAAACCCTTGTAGAGCTTCTTCGATTTCTCGAAAAAGAGAAATATGACCAATAGTTGTTCGAATGTATATACAAAGAATTTCGTTTTTTACACTTCTTACTAAAAAAGAGTGTTCATAAATCTCCTGACAAGTACCCCCAGATTCATCGTGAATCTCGATGGGAACTTCTCTTGAAGCAATAATGCGTTGATCGATTCGCCAGCGGAGCCAAAAAGGACTATCTAAATTGAGTCTTTTCTGTCGATAAGCTCCAATTGCATCATAGGAATTACAAAAAAAAGGTTCTTTTTGTTTCTTAGACTGATGATTATTATCATCAATTCTTGAATTTTGATACTTTCTTCGATTCCATGGATTATACCTATTTCTACAAATACCTCGGCGATTCCCAATGGTTAATACATATAGACCAATAAGCATATCTTGGGTTGGTACGGAAATAGGATCCCCAATAGCTGGAGACAAGAGATTCATATGCGAAAACATAAGTAAACGGGCCTCTGCTTGAGCCTCCAAAGATAAGGGTACATGAACAGCCATTTGATCCCCATCAAAGTCTGCATTGAATCCCTTACGAACTAATGGATGTAAACAAATAGCACGTCCTTCGACTAAAATGGGTTGAAATGCCTGTATGCCTAATCTATGCAAAGTGGGCGCTCTATTCAGCAATACGGGGTGCCCCTGCATAACTTCTTTCAATATTTCCCATACAATTGTATCTTTTTCCCGAATTTGACTCTTAGCAACTCCTATGTTCGAAGCAAGATGTTGTCTAATTAGTCCCAGAATTACAAATGTCTGGAAAAGCTCTATTGCTATTTCCCGAGGCAATCCACATCGATGTAGTGGAAGTGAGGGTCCTACAACAATGACAGAACGACCCGAATAATCAACCCGTTTGCCAAGCATAGTCTCACGAAATCTTCCCTCTTTTCCTTCAATTACATCAGAAAACGACTTGTAAATCTTATTATGACCATCCCTGATTGGCAGTCCGCGAATTCCATTATCAAGAAGCGTATCTACGGCTTCTTGTACCAATTTCTCTTGACACATTACTAATTCCCCCGGTGTAGATCTATTTGTTGTTAATAGATCGGTAAGCGTATTGTTTCGATAGATGACTCTTCTATAGAGTTCATTAATATCCGAGCTCATTAGCTTACCCCCATCTATCTGAATGATGGGTCGTAATTCAGGAGGAAGAACTGGTAGTAAACATAAAACCATCCATTCGGGTTCGATATTTGTTCGAATAAAGTGTTTAGCTAATTCTATGCGTCTAACCAAAAAATCCCTTCTTCTTCCAATTTTGCGATCTTCCCATTCATTACCCGTGGTTCTTTCTTCGCCTAATTCCTTCC